CAGATATAGAGGCAAAATAAGCGCGTAGAATTCAGCAATTCCTTTTTGTTCTCCTAATTGATTGCAATGAAACTTGGCCCAATCTTTCTTTTTTTGAGGAAAAGATTGGGCCGAATCAAATAAAGAAGAAACATCTTATACTAATCCTATACTATGAACTATGAGGGTCTTTGTGTATTTGCATATATCTTTTATATGTACAGACCTTACACGATATACAATATACAAGTATATACAAAATATAAAAATAAGAAGATAAAATCGAAGGAAGACTAAACAACTTATCTATTCTTTTATTTATTGTTAGAGCCATAGGCTGAATTATGGATCCTTGGGGTTGAATTGGTGAATCATTTTATATTCCTTAGTTTCAGGCCATAGATCAAACCAAGGGAAGGATCTCTTCTACCCCTATCCTGTATATTGTCTTTTTCATTCCCTGTTGTAATAGAAATTCATTTTCTTATTTGACTATATGACACGAGATTCTACGAGACGAGAATTTATTTTTAATTTATGGGAACTATGTATCTTTTTGATGAGAATTGAAAGTTTGACATGAGAGAAACCTTTCTTTATATATTTTTTTTATATATTTTTTTTTGAGGAAAAAATTCTATCATAATATTGAAATGATTCACCGGATTCCTCAAAAAGAGAATCCTTTCTTTTCAAGACTCGCTCGTTTTTCATTAACATTGGATCATATGCTTTATTTGAATTCTGATGAGAAATAAAAAAAAATAAATAAATAGTAAAATAATTTTTTCTTCATCGAATGACTATTCATCTATTAGTATTAGGTTTTCATAAAATAGGGGCATAAATAATCTATGAAAAAATATTGGTTCAATTCAATGTTGTCTAACAAGAAGTTAGAACATAAGTGTGGACTAAGTAAATCAATGGATAGTCTTGATGCTTTTGGACATACCAGTGGAAGTGAAGAAACTATTCGAAAAGATGCGGATAAAAAGATTCCTAGTTGGGACAGTTATAGTTTCAGTAATATTCATTATCTAAATTATTTATTTGATAGCAGGAATCTTTGGAATTTGATCTCTGATCATACTTTTTTAGTTAGAAATAGTAATGGTGACACTTATTCTGTATATTTTGATATTGAAAATCAGATTTTTGATATTGACAATGCTAGTTCTTTTTTGAGTGAACTACCTAGTTATTTGAATAGTGGGTCTAATAGTAGTAATTACTACTATTATTATTATTCCATGTATGATACTCAATCTAATTGGAATAATCACATTAATAGTTGCATTGATAGTTATCTTCGCTTTGAAATCAGTCTTAATAGTGACATTTACAGTGATATCGACAGTTACATTTCTAGTTTCATTTGTACGGAAAGTACAAGTAGTATTGAAAATGGAAATTCTAGTATCAAAACTAGTAGCAGTTATTTCAATAGAAGAGAAAAATCTAATGATTTCGATCTAAATACAAAATACAAACAGTTATGGGTTCAATGTGAGAATTGTTATGGATTAAATTATAAAAAATTTTTTAGTTCAAAAATGAATATTTGTGAATACTGTGGATATCATTTGAAAATGAGTAGTTCAGATAGAATTGAACTCTTTATAGATCCTGGCACTTGGGAGCCTATGGATGAAGATATGGTCTCTATAGACCCCATTGAATTTCATTCAGAGGAGGAACCTTATATAGATCGCATTTCTTTTTATCAAAGAAAAACGGGTTTAACTGAAGCTGTTCAAACGGGCGTAGGTAAACTAAACAGTATTCCCATAGCAATTGGAGTTATGGATTTTCAGTTTATGGGAGGTAGTATGGGATCCGTAGTAGGTGAGAAAATCACCCGTTTGATCGAGTATGCTACTAATCGATCTCTACCTGTCATTATTGTGTGTGCTTCTGGAGGAGCACGCATGCAAGAAGGGAGTTTGAGCTTAATGCAAATGGCTAAAATATCTTCTGCTTCATATGATTATCAATCAAATAAAAAGTTATTTTATGTATCAATCCTTACATCTCCTACAACTGGCGGAGTTACAGCAAGTTTTGGTATGTTGGGAGATATCATTATTGCTGAACCTAATGCCTACATTGCGTTTGCGGGTAAAAGAGTAATTGAACAAACATTGAAAAAGACAGTACCCGACGGTTCACAAGCGGCTGAGTATTTATTCCATAAGGGCTTATTCGACCCAATTGTACCACGTAATCCTTTAAAAGGTGTTCTGAATGAGTTATTTCAGCTACATGGTTTCCTTCCCTTGAACCAAGATTAAAAAAAAAATTTCTTTATCCTTCCGAGAAATTAGGGAAATAAAAATGATTTTTTCCGTTCTTTTGACATATTCTTTGACATATTCATTATTCATATATTATTCATATATAGAACAATAGAACAACGAAAAAGAGATAAAAAAATATATCGAAAAAATGAAAAGAAAATACTAAAGAAAAATAAATCTAAAATCAAATAAAGAAAATAGAAATATTCAAATAACAAATAAGAAGAATATAGAAGTTCTTTTTCTTTAGTGAGAACCCCCGGTTTTTCACTAGGAATCCCTGTTTGTTGGATAAGATTGGTTAAAATTGGAAACTCATAAGAAACTCTTTTCTATCTTTACCTTTCAAAACAAAAAAGGTGTTTTAAAAGGTAAAGATAGAAAGACGATGAAGATAAGGATGGGAGAAGAAGAATCCAATTTATTAAAGAAAGGGGATTCTCATACATATTCGTGTCGAAAGAGGAATAGGCATACTTCATTGAGTTCTACATTCGTTATTGATTATTAAATACTTCATATTAATATTATCTTAATATTCTTTCTAATTTCTTTTTAATAGATTAATATTAATATTAATAATGAATAGATAGACTTATTAGAATATATCTTTATAATTAAAATTTATAATAGGTACAAATATGAAATTGAGGTACCCATTCTATGATAGATTTGAACTTTCCCTCTATTTTTGTTCCTTTAGTGGGCCTAGTCTTTCCGGCAATCGCAATGGCTTCTTTATCTCTTTATGTCCAAAGAAATAAGATTGTCTAAATATGATGAAATCTCATCAATTTATTTCAACACTGGATCATCATACAGATACTTTTTTTAATGTAATATGGTAGGATATATGATATTTGGCCTTTCCAAAAATAAATGAAAGAGTTGTTTTGTTATGTATACCGATGCATAATATACGGCATTAATGCATGTATATGCGGTTATAGCTTAATCCATTAAATGATGAAATTCAAAATGATCAGCAAATCTTTTTTGAAAAATTTTTGAAATAGAAACTCAATGTATCTAACCAATTCTTCCTAATGGTTCCTGTCGGAATGCTGCTAGTTGATTAAAGTTACTTCGGGATCAAGCAATAAAAGTCAAGTCAAATCCATTTGGGTTATTCTCTCAATTCCAATCGAATGCAACTGGATCTAGTATAGTATGAACTGGCGATCAGAACATATATGGATAGAACTTATAACGGGGTCTCGAAAAACAAGTAATTTTTGCTGGGCCTGTATCCTTTTTTTAGGTTCACTAGGATTCTTAGTGGTTGGAACTTCCAGTTATCTTGGTAAAAATCTGATATCCGTATTTCCGTCTCAGCAAATCCTTTTTTTCCCACAAGGGATCGTGATGTCTTTCTATGGGATCGCAGGTCTATTCATTAGTTCTTATTTGTGGTGCACAATTTCATGGAATGTAGGTAGTGGTTATGACCGATTCGATAGAAAAGAAGGGATAATGTCCCTTTTTCGTTGGGGATTTCCTGGAATAAATCGTCGCATCTTCCTTCGTTTCTTTCTGAAAGATATCCAATCAATCAGAATGGAGGTGAGAGAGGGCCTTTTTCCTCGTCGTGTCCTTTATATGGAAATCAAGGGTCAAGGAGCCATTCCCTTGACCCGTACTGATGAGGATTTGACTCCACGAGAAATTGAACAAAAAGCTGCCGAATTGGCCTATTTCTTGCGCGTACCCATTGAAGTCTTTTGAAATGAACTGAAGAATAAATCTCAGCATGAGAGAAGGAACTTAATACATCTCAAAAGTGGGAAGACGTATATGGAACAATAACTATTTTGTATACGCATACACATGATGTCTGGCTTCACTCTTTAGACTAGTAAAAGGTCTAATAAGTAATAAGTAAATAAGTATAGATTCATCAAATATCCTAACATGTCTTTTGTTTTCGTAAAAAATAATTCCTCTTTTTAGGCCTTTGAATTGATACCCTATCCCTGCGCTTCGGTTAGACAGTGAAATCTTTCAAATTCGAAATGGAAATAAAAGAATTAAAGAATCCAGTAGGGTTCGTCTTTAAATCCAAATTCTATTTGTTAGTTCAAATGGATTTTCGAGTCTTCATTGAAAGGAATAAATGAAAGGGAAATTGGTTACAATTTTCCTAATTGTGATCTCTGGAATATGGAAAGAATATTTACTTTTTTTTATTCGAAAAGAGCCTTTCTTGTATGTTCTATTCTAGATCCAAAGAATCAATTCTTACACAAAAACAAAAATAGGAAAAGATTCATAGGTTTGATACCTTATTCTTGTTAGAGTTATAGGCTCTTGTTATATAATTCGTATTTCATAGAAATCTCAGATAGAATCGACCAATGAAACAGGTTCATTAACAATTCACATCACGGATACAGAATGAAAAAAAAGAAAGCATTGGCTTCCCTCCCATATCTTGTGTCTATAATCTTTTTGCCCTGGTGGGTTTCTCTCTCATTTAAGAAATGTCTAGAAACTTGGGTTATTAATTGGTGGAATACTAGGCAATCCGAAATCCCTTTGAATGATATTCAAGAGAAAAATGTTCTAGAAAAATTTATGGAATTAGAAGAACTATTCCTGTTGGACGAGATGATAAAGGAGTACTCGGAGACACATATGCAAAGGCTTCGTATAGGAATGCACAAGGAAACAATACAATTGGTCCAAAGACAAAATGAATCTCATTTCCATATCATTTTGCATTTCTCTACAAATCTAATCTGTTTCGCTATTCTAAGTGGTTATTTTTTTCTGGGTAATGAAGAACTTTTAATTTTAAATTCTTGGATTCAGGAATTTCTCTATAACTTAAGTGATACAATCAAAGCTTTTTCAATTCTTTTAGTTACTGATTTATGGATCGGATTTCACTCGACCCATGGTTGGGAACTAATGATTGGTTCGATCTACAATGATTTTGGATTGGCTCAGAATGATCAGATTATATCTGGTCTTGTTTCCACTTTTCCAGTGATTCTAGATACAATTGTGAAATATTGGATCTTCCATTTTTTAAATCGTGTATCTCCTTCGCTTGTAGTAATTTATCATTCAATGAATGAATAATTCATTAGATCTTTTGATATCAATAAAATCAGAACCTTTCTTTGTGTATAAAGAAATCATTTTTCATCTTACTTATTCTTTATACTTCTACCTTTTGAATTCAAGGTATTCATACTATATTCTACTAGTACAATTCTTTCAGTATAATCAATACAATGGCAAACTTGTGGATAGGGAATTCTACTAGCTACCTATCAAATTTATTGTAAAAATTCCGGGGATCAATGATTGGACCATGCAAAATAGAAAGACTTTTTCTTGGGTAAAAGAACAGATGACTCGATCCATTTATGTATCAATCATGATATATGTAATAACTCGAGCATCTATTTCAAATGCATATCCCATTTTTGCGCAGCAGGTTTATGAAAATCCACGAGAAGCAACTGGTCGAATTGTATGTGCCAATTGCCATTTAGCTAATAAGCCCGTGGATATTGAAGTTCCGCAAGCTGTACTTCCTGATACTGTATTTGAAGCAGTTGTTCGAATTCCTTATGATATGCAACTGAAACAAGTTCTTGCTAATGGTAAAAAAGGGGCTTTGAATGTAGGAGCTGTTCTTATTTTACCCGAGGGATTCGAATTAGCCCCACCCGATCGTATTTCTCCCGAAATGAAAGAAAAGATGGGCAATCTTTCTTTTCAGTTTTATCGTCCTAATAAAAGAAATATTCTTGTGATAGGTCCTGTTCCCGGTCAGAAATATAGTGAAATCGTCTTTCCTATTCTTTCCCCCGACCCTGCTACGAAAAAAGACGTTCATTTCTTAAAATATCCCATATATGTAGGTGGGAACAGAGGAAGGGGTCAGATTTATCCTGATGGTAGCAAGAGTAACAATACAGTTTATAATGCTACATCTGCTGGTATAGTAAGTAGAATAGCACGTAAAGAAAAAAGGGGATATGAAATAACCATAGTTGATGCATCAGAAGGACGTCAAGTGGTTGATATTATACCTCCAGGACCAGAACTTCTTGTTTCAGAAGGTGAATCCATCAAGCTTGATCAACCATTAACAAGTAATCCAAATGTAGGAGGTTTTGGTCAGGGAGACACAGAAATAGTGCTTCAAGATCCATTACGAGTCCAAGGCCTTCTGTTCTTCTTGGCATCTGTGATTTTGGCACAAATCTTTTTGGTTCTGAAAAAGAAACAGTTTGAAAAGGTTCAGTTGTACGAAATGAATTTCTAGATCTAGAGATTCCTTAAAATAAAGTTGGTAAAAGTGCCAAATTCTTGTTGATTGATAGACTGATATATGATTCAAAAAATTCTATAAGTCTTTTCTTTGTTTTTTTTAGACTCTTTTACTCTTTTTTTATTTTGCGGGATGTCTGAAACTTATTACTTGTATACCATTACTAATGGTAGAAAATAAGTATACAAATACAAAGGAATAGAATACAAGGCAAGGACGGGAAAAAGGAAATTAAAAAAGATTTCTATTTATTTCTATTTATAGAAAGTATTCTTATTCTTTTATTCTTAGTCTTTCTAATCGTCTATTCGAATCGATACAAGTCGATTCGATACAAGTCGACACAAGAAAATCCTTTTCTTGTGTCGTCTTGTATCGGGATCATGATTTTTTCTTTTTTTTTTCCAAAGATTCTTATTCCTTGTTTTATTTTCCGGGTATAATTGAACAAATAGAACTTCTTAAACTCATTTCAACTTATAACTTAGGAAAATAACAAAACAAGACTTCTCTTGTTTTGTTTTGGCTGAAAAGCAGATTAGATCTTTACGCATATCCAATTATTTCTTTATTATCTCATTACAGTTTTTTTTCTATTTCTTATTTGTTTTAATTTAGTCTAAATAGTTGAGTCTAAAAAGAAAATTATTTGTAGGATGTTTCATATGGATAAATCCATACGTATTAGATTATTCAGAAAATTGATGGATTCCTCCTTTCTTGTTGCTTCATATTCAAAATATTGATATAATAGTGAATATTATGTTAGGAACGACAGAAACTATGAATCAGTCAATAGATTAAATTATTCAAAAACATTAGAATAAAAAAGAAATACAATAAAGTGGTTTGAAACATCAGATCAAAGTCTCGCTCTAAGAGTTAAGAACTCAGCGGGGTCTTACCCCGCTGAGTTCTTACTCTTTCATGTCT